ACATGAAATTTTATCCAACTCCATATTTGGAATGAAATGTATGAACTACGTTTGAACGGAGGAATAAAGAGAATTTTCTACTTAAATTGGAAGTTGCAACAGATCAAAATGGAAAGGAATTGATAAAACAGTCCTAGAAACAGAATTCTGTCACTTAGACTTATTAAAGTTAAAGTCATAAGGTTTTGTATATAATAGCAAAACAAAAAGGATTTCAATTATACCATTATTATGATATTACATATTCGAATTTGAGAAAAATAAAAGGATTCGGTATTTGGGAGATAAATACAAAGACAGAAAAATCAGAAACAACATAGGATCCATTTTTTTAGCACTTAACCGTCTTTATGTTAGAGATTTCGTTATTCAAAAAAAAACGATTCGCAGAGAAGAGAAATATTTCTACTTTACTGATTTTTGAATAGAATATGATTTGAAGTGTATAAGAAGGGTTGCACTTATTAAACACGTATGCGGATAGCTATAATATCCGACTTCTCTTTTATTGCTGGTTCTATTCGGGACAGTCCGGGTCGTGTTCTATCAAAAGAGAATTTCTATTTAATAAAAGAGAATTTCTATTTAATGCAAAATTGAAGTGAAGTAGGATAATTTTATGATAATTACCTATAGACAATATATCTAAATAATAGATATCTGTGTAACAATTTATGTTCTGGGGTTTACATATACTAATATGTTTTGTTATAATTGAAATTGAGAAGGATTTTTTGATTGAAAAAATAAATACTGATTAGTTCTGTCTCAATTTGTATTTTCTTATGTCATTAGGAAAACACAATTTGCGATTCAAATCCCAGAATCGTCATTAATTCGAACTAAGCAGTCAATAGTTAATGGTTCAAGTTTGTCGGCTGAAAATCCACATTTGATTTCTCAATAGAAAAGCCAGAGAATGTTTTTAGCATTGTGGATTTTCCAATACTATACAATCAATCGAAGGGATGGATAAAATCCAAAAAGGGTGTTTCTTTTAGGAAAAGGATTAAGGAAAACAGGAGTCAAAATCCAAATACAATAAAACTTCAGCAATCTGGGAAAATTTTCATCTATTTTGTATTATTTTGGCGGCATGGCCGAGTGGTAAGGCGGGGGACTGCAAATCCTTTTTCCCCAGTTCAAATCCGGGTGTCGCCTGATCAACAAAAAAACTCGAAATCTCTTCTTCTCTTCGGTTCCGCTTATAGAACTTGCAGAATTCTTCCCCGTTAGAAGCAGAGGAAACAGACTGTTAATGCTTTGTTGATTCTAAGCATGTGGTCTGAGGGTTTTCTAAACAAAAAAGAGTGTGAATGCTCGTTCGCATCTAGGATTCAAGGAAATATTCGAATCTACTGGTAGAGGGTCTATCAAGACTTCACGATTCCCTTCTATTACTAAGGGAGTGTCTAATGACTGGATCTTGAATCAGATTGTATAGCCTGAATAGGAAATCTGATTCAATTAAGAGTTTTGGAAGGAGGTGCAATATACGACGGACTCGCGAGAATCTCCGAGTGCTCAGGTATCCAACCAATATTAGATTGGATTGATAATTGACTTTTATAGAAAAAAGAGCAAACAGAAAGAATTTCTTTGCGGCAACCCCTAGACAAGCCCCCTCTTTCAGAGCGATAATGGGGAAGGGGGGTACCGGATCAAATGGGGAAATAGAGGTCTGTAATAGATAGAGATTTCTGGTTTTTCGTGATTTCTCCCTTGTCTGTTTTTACTTACTAAGGTCAACAAAACAAAAAAAAAATAGGCCTTATTATTCTTATTCCTACATTTTCCCATTCCCTTCGGATCTTACTACGTATTTTGCTTGTGTTTAATCTTTCCCGATTCGAAATCATAATCGATTTATTGGATTGGTTTCTCGATAGTGTTCGGTCAGAATCCCTTTTTGACTCTGCGCCATGGATTCCACTATTATTAGGGAGGAATAATGGAAAAATATTAGGGAGGAATAATGGAAAAATTCCTTCGTATTTATAGAGATAGGGGACATAATTCACATGGATATAGTAAGTCTCGCTTGGGCTGCTTTAATGGTAGTCTTTACATTTTCCCTTTCACTCGTAGTGTGGGGAAGAAGTGGGCTCTAGAAGTACTACTAATTGAGTTGAGGAATCAAACCGTATCAATCGTTTTATAGATCGTTCTGCAACGCGTTTTGAACTATTTAAAATCAAAATCTCTGAATTTCGAATCCCATTGGACTCCAATGGAGTTATCTATGATATGAATCATACTCTTTCTCTCAAAGAGATATTTCAGTGATTCCCGTGTTTGTATTTCGAAAAGAAAGGGATTCCGATGATTGGAAATTTCTTCTAACCTAAAATTCTTCCGAAATTTTCTATTTCAATCAATGGAATGAGCTCTTACTATCTTTATAGATAGATACTGAGAAAGACTAGACTTTTTTTTATTTCTTTCCCTCTTTATTGTTCAAAGAAGAAGACGTTTTGTTAAGTGTATACGCACTTTCTAT